ACCTTGCGATTGTTATTCCCCCCCCCCCCTTCAAATCAAAAAAAGAATCTCGGGACTTTTTACATACAAAGGATTTACTTGTTACTAATAGAATCTAACCCCTGTTCTTCTTTAGATCCACTTGTTTCACTCCGATAGTATCATAAATCGAGTCAATGCATAGGAAATGAATGCATTTCCATACTATATTAAGTTAAGTGAAATAGATAAGACAGAATCCGTATTATACCACATCACTTATTTTACTGGATCTTACGGAGCCTGTTCATGCAGGACATGATCGAGTCTGATCATAGAAAAGAGTCTCTTCAAGCGAACCGGCCTATCCTCTGTAGGGGGCTTGCGCGGTGGTTGGAACAAAGACACATTTTATTGAAAATTCAAATGTGGCAGAAAAAAGTCATCTATCTGCGCGGTCCAATCAATAGTTCAAGTCACACACTCCCATAATCCATTTTTTCTTCGGAAAATCCCCTTCAACTATTCGTGTATGTCAAAAAAAAAGACTATAATTTTGTTAAGTGTTAAGTTGAAGGGAAATATCCAAATACATGTCTTATTTTTTTTAATAATCCATATTTGTAGCAATGAAATACTTTTGTTCCTCCCCAAAATGATAGATGATTGATTACAAATATCTATGATCCATATTCTCTATAAAGGACCGGAAATGCCTTGCTTACGTATCATTGGAAAGTGCATTAACATAAATACAGCAGTAAGAAGAGGTAATACAAAAGTATGTAAACTATAAAAACGAGTCAAGGTAGATTGTCCTACACTAGCACTTCCGCGTAATAACTCCACCAAAGACGATCCTATTACAGGAATAGCTTCAGGTACCCCTGTTACAATTTTGACTGCCCAATAACCAATTTGGTCCCAAGGTAAGGAATAACCAGTTACACCAAAAGATGCGGTCAATACAGCCAAAACAACACCCGTAACCCAAGTCAATTCGCGAGGTTTTTTAAAACCGCCGGTGAGATACACACGAAATACGTGCAGGATCATCATTAAAACCATCATACTTGCCGACCATCGATGAACCGATCGGATTAACCAACCAAAGTTAGCCTCAGTCATTATATATTGAACAGAAGTAAAAGCCTCAGTAACGGTCGGACGATAATAAAAGGTCATAGCAAACCCCGTTGCTACTTGGACTAAAAAGCAAGTAAGTGTAATTCCTCCTAAACAATAGAATATGTTGACATGAGGAGGAACGTATTTACTAGTTATATCATCGGCAATCGCCTGAATCTCAAGACGTTCTTCGAACCAATCATAGACTTTATTGAGATAGGTAAACCAAGGGAACTCCCCCTCTGAGAACCGTATATGAGAATTTCATCTCGTACGGCTCAAACAGAAATACCCCAATACTGGTTGTAACGGAAACGGATATGTTTAATAAAAAGTTTGAAACTTCTTAACTTAAATCCTATTATTCCAAATCTTATATGAAGATAAGAAAAATATAGAAATCCGAAAGCTATTCTTTGCGGTTATAATGCCAAAATCTCAAGTCGGCTCACTCGTCTTTATCTTGATCGTTACAGGCCTCTTGAATATTCTATTTACTTCATTTTTTTTCTTTTATTTATTTTTTATTTGTGTGTATAATGCGACTTTACTGCTGTCTTCTATTAGTATTGATAAGAATTCTCTTGTTAAGACTCTATGAACAATTAAACAAAACCTCAGATTCATACCAGAACCACGATGATTCAAAAAAACCTTTAATGTCCAAAAATTCCCTGAGTAAGAACTGCTGGATTATCACTTATTCAATAAATAGATAGAATGTAAAAAAAAAAATCAAAAGTTTGTGCTTTGATCAAAATAAAGACAAGCAGTGGCAGTTTGAAAGAATCAAAATATTTTGATTTATTCTAACTTATCTTCTAAGAAAAATCTTTTAAAGTCCGGTTGCGAGGTCGAAATATTAAGTATGAATCATAGTTCTAATACTTCTACTTTAAAATCTATTTTCTATATTCCGTGCTCCAGATACTAGAAAAAATATCTGACGGGGTAAAACCATCTCTATCAAGATGACAGATCCTTTTTTCGTTCTGTATTTTCAATAAGATCAATTATAACAAGTCGCACACTCATATTCCGGAAATACAGAAACAACGAAATTCCACGGTCGAACTACCAAATTCAAAATGGAATGGGCTAAAAATCAAAGACCTAAATACGTAACTTTATTTTTTATTATATTAAAGAGTCGGTTCTTGTGAATCTAATTCATAGAAATTCCGTCCAGTAAAATGGACGAATTATAAATCTCCAAAATAATAGATAGAAATATCGCAAATAGAGCCATTGCAACACCCATCAAAGGAGTAGTTCCCCACCCCGGAGCTACTTTACCATATTCTGAATTCAACGGTTTCAATAAATCCCCTACAGCAGTTCGTCTTGGACCAGATCTAGAACTACCCTCAACGGTTTGTGTAGCCATAAATCCTATTTTTTATTCATTGAGATCTGTTGACTTTGTATACCATTCCACTGTAAATATAGGATTTTATCCTATAGATCCATTGTGGTCTTGAAATTATATAAGAATGGAAACAGCAACCCTAGTTGCTATCTCTATATCTGGTTTACTTGTAAGTTTTACTGGGTATGCCTTATATACTGCTTTTGGGCAACCCTCTCAACAACTAAGAGATCCATTCGAAGAACATGGGGACTAGTTGAAGTACTGAGCTCCCAATATACCAATATTGGGGCTCAGTACTTCAATTGAGATAATGAAAAATCATTTCGTCTTTTTAGTTGGAACTTTAGGAGGGTCTCTAAAAAAGATAGCGAAAAAAATTATTCCTAAAGTCGAGACTAAGAGGAATGTATAAACCAATGCTTCCATAGATTTCATCGTGGTTTACAATTATAGCTTTCATACCTGTTTATTTTGGATCATCTCCCCTATAAAGAAAGAACAAGAGTAAAAAAATGCAATCATTCAAATCAAGATTAATCCAGTTCCCTATGTCAAATTAAAATCACACCAAAAAATATAGTCAAAAAGGAACAACACAAAAAGAAAGAATGTTCTATCAGACTACTTGTCTTCTTGTAGTTGGATCTCCCAGTTTTTGGAATGCTCCAAATTCTACTTGAGCATCCAAATCGGGGTCGATACCAGCAAAAACATCTCTGAACAAAGTTCTAGCACCATGCCAAATGTGCCCAAAAAAGAAGAGAAGAGCAAACGAAGCATGTCCAAAAGTAAACCAACCCCTTGGACTGCTACGAAAAACACCATCCGATTTCAAAGTAGCACGATCTAATTCAAAAATTTCACCCAATTGAGCACGTCTAGCATATTTTTTCACAGTAGCAGGATCACTATAACTGACTCCGTTGAGTTCGCCACCATAGAACTCAACAGTTACACCTACTTGTTCGACACTATACTTCGATTCTGCCCTTCGAAAAGGAACATCGGCTCTAACAATTCCGTCTCCGTCTACCAAAACAACCGGAAATGTCTCAAAAAAAGTAGGCATACGCCGTACAAAAAGTTCACGCCCCTCTTTATCTCTAAAGATAGGATGTCCTAACCAACCGACGGCTATTCCATCTCCATTATCCATTGAGCCCGCTCTAAATAATCCCCCTTTTGCCGGATTATTGCCGATGTAATCATAAAAAGCTAATTTTTCGGGAATTTTAGACCAAGCTTCTGATAAACTTTGATTTTCGGCTAGCCCAGCACCAACTCGTCGATATATTTCTTGCTGGAAGTATCCCTGATCCCATTGATAACGAGTGGGACCAAATAATTCAATCGGGGTTGTTGCTGAACCATACCACATAGTTCCAGCAACAACAAAAGCTGCAAAAAATACAGCAGCGATACTACTGGAAAGGACGGTTTCAATATTTCCCATACGCAATCCCTTGTATAGACGTTGGGGTGGACGCACACTAAGATGGAAAAGGCCCGCTAATATGCCCAATGTCCCTGCTGCAATATGATGAGAGGCTATTCCCCCGGGAACAAAAGGATCAAAACCTTCTACACCCCATGCGGGATTTACGGATTGCACCCTTCCGGTTAGGCCATAAGGATCGGACACCCATATTCCAGGACCATACAATCCTGTTACATGAAATGCGCCAAAACCAAAACAAGCCACCCCTGCAAGAAATAAATGAATTCCAAAGATTTTTGGCAAATCCAAAGAGGGTTTTCCTGTACGTTCATCACAAAAGATTTCTAGATCCCAATAGACCCAATGCCAGATAGCCGCCAAAAAGCACAAGCCCGAAAACACAATATGTGCTCCGGCCACACCTTCATAACTCCAAATACCCGGATTCGTCGTAGTCCCCCCTGTGATACTCCAACCCCCCCACGAATTGGTTATTCCTAAACGAGTCATGAAGGGTATAACGAACATACCCTGTCTCCACATTGGGTCAAGAACAGGGTCGGAGGGATCAAAAACTGCTAATTCATATAGAGCCATCGAACCGGCCCAACCAGCAACCAGAGCTGTATGCATTATATGGACAGAAAGTAAACGGCCGGGATCATTTAATACAACGGTATGAACACGATACCAAGGCAAACCCATGAGAATACCCCTTATTATCAGCAAAAAATAGACACTATGTAACTTTATTGCACTGGAAAAAATATACTATGGAACCCCCCTTTCAGTAGATTCTATCGGGTAAAGGATAAATATTTGTTCTAGGTTTTTAGGAAAAATGGAACAATTATATTCATAGGAACAAAAAGAAGCGGATCTATTTTATTCTATACCCGATAAATAACAATACGCAATGGTGGTGGTGGGGGGAGGCTATTTTATATGAGTGCTTCTATCCGTGAATGCAGACATATTTTTTTCTCATTCAAAGAACCTGTTCGTAAGAACTATCCTTTATTTTTATTCATTTGGTCAACCCCCCTTTTTTTTTATTTATCATTTATAAATACAATATGATAAAGACAAATAAATTTTAACACAATAAACCCATTTTTACGTTTCCACATCAAAGTGACATATATTACTTCATTTTTGTTCTCCATTTAATGCCTATTGGTGTTCCAAAAGTTCCCTTTCGAAGTCCTGGAGAGGAAGATGCATCTTGGGTTGACATATAGTGCGACTTGTCAGATATATTGGGTTATATGGGAGTTCCCCGTTTTCTCCCCCGATCGAGGTATCCTCTCTTTCACCCCGAAAAAAATTGATTGAATCATCAAAAATCTGGAGCGTGAAGTGTAATGAAGTTCAATTAGATCGATTTTTTGGTTTTTTGAGGAGGTATCCAGATTACTATTCTCAATTTTGAATTATTTATGGTTGGCTTGGCTGGACCAATAAAATGAAGCATCCAGGCTCTGTTTAGAAAAAAACCAATTGGTAATATATCTACGATTACTACTTCTAGCATGTCATATATGTGCCAGAAAACATGAAATAAGAAATTCAGAAAAAGGGAAGTCGTAGCAAAAAGATGTGGTATTGCAGTATTTGTCCTATATGTGCAAATAAAAATCGGGCAGATCTTTACTCAGAGTAGAACAGAAACCTAAAAGAAAAGAATTGAAGAAGCCCATTCAGAAACAAGAAAATTACATTGCGATTTGGATTCGATCTCGATGAAAAACAATACATCAATGAGGAGTTAGTTCAATAAGTTTAATACACTTATATATTATATGGAATAAAAAATATATATTATATAGATATATATAGATATAAGGAAGGGGTCAAAAGTCATCTCTTTCTTGAAATAAAAAGGCCTTTCCCTTCGAAAAAGTCCATTATGAAAATAAAACGTAAAGAGGGTTGAAATCTACACATTGATTTATTTTTGCAATCTTTTGGGAACCGTATGCATCAAAAGATGCATGTACGGCTCTTAAGGGATAAAATCTTATCCTAATCAACCGACTTTATCGAGAAAGACTCCTTTTTTTAGGCCAAGAGGTTGATAGTGAAATATCGAATCAACTTATTGGCCTTATGGTATATCTCAGTATGGAGGACGATAACAAAGATTTGTATCTGTTTATAAATTCTCCGGGCGGATGGGTAATACCCGGAATAGCTATTTATGATACTATGCAATTTGTACAACCCGATGTACAAACAGTATGCATGGGATTAGCCGCTTCAATGGGATCTTTTCTTTTGGCAGGAGGAGAAATTACCAAACGTCTAGCATTCCCTCACGCTTGGCGCCAATGAGTCTTTTTATTTGATAAAAAAAAAAGAAGACTATGCCTTCGCCATATAAATATTAAGTAATAATAGCATGGCACTTCGAATTCGATATGCATTTTTTTTCCCAAATTTCCAAAACCATTCGATTATGTATCGAAAGAGTAGTATGAAAAAAGACGCATTTACCATTTTATATGATCTATCGGGAGCCTATTTCAGTGTCACAAACTTTTTTGTTTTCGGTTTTTACACCGGAAAGGTTTTAACAATATTTATGTTATGAAAGAATATATATATTCTAACTATTTGAAAAAAAAAGACACTTTGGGATTGCTGAAGAACAGACGAAATAATAAAGCAACGGAACCATCATAGTATTTTAGAAATACTCCAAAAAAGGAAGGATGGTTATTGGATCATTTACTGATACTGATCTGGGTCCGATAGAGCCAGTACATTTTCTATTTCTTCGATGGAAGGTAGAAATCAATTCCTATAGTATAGCCGTATGCAATACGAAAAAGATGCCTGTACGGTTGTTCAATTCTATCTTTTTTTTTATCTCTCTTCGTGCGACAGAGAGGAAACCATTTTATTATTATGTTATATCATCAGGGTAATGATCCATCAACCCGCTAGTTCTTTTTATGAGGCACAAACGGGAGAATTTATCCTGGAAGCGGAAGAACTACTGAAGCTGCGCGAAACTATCACAAGGGTTTATGTACAAAGAACGGGCAAACCTTTATGGCTTGTATCCGAAGACATGGAAAGGGATGTTTTTATGTCAGCAGCAGAAGCCCAAGCCCACGGAATTGTTGATCTTGTAGCGGTTGAATAAAAAATTAGCAGCAAGGATTCCGCGCAAATACACGATTTGATATCTTTTTTTTTTTTCTTATTAATCTAATCTTCTTACCGGATTTATTATTCTAATAATATTTCTATTAATTAATCTATTTTATTAATAGAGCTGATTCATAATCATCGGGTTAAGATTGATCTAAACCAACTCATTATGTATACGACTCACCATGCCAACTATGAAACAACTTATTAGAAACACAAGACAGCCAATCCGAAATGTCACGAAATCCCCCGCTCTTCGGGGATGTCCTCAGCGCCGAGGAACCTGTACTAGGGTGTATGTGTGACTCGTTCAGATCATAGACTAAGACAAAAGAAAGGAAAAAGAATTTTCCAGTCTCGGTGGATCGGTTAAGATAGTAAATGGATAAGATAGTAAATGGAAGAGCTCCATTCTTAACTTAAAAAAAAGAATTATAATAAATAATATATATTATTATTATATAGATATATTAGATATATAGATATATTCTTCTATTGTGTATCAAATTTATGGTTTCGATTGGTGCAAACCCAATCACCTCAATTTGCAATTTAAGATGAGAAAGATTTCCCCATTGGTAGCAAATGCTTACCCATTAAGCGGGGGAAATCCTATATTTCAATTAAAAAGCGGAAAAATTATGCCCTTATTTTTGCAAGAACGGACTAAGAGGGTCAGCTACCCAGCTAATCTTCATACTTAAATACCGTTACTGTATAGCTAGATTTCGTTGTGAAAGACCTATTACTAGATATCTCATGGGTAGAGCCAAAGAGTGTGAACTATACAAGTTAACAATAATATTGATTAAATCCAGGAAGAGGCTCCGGTGTATAGAGAGGATCTCGCCGTTTAAAAAGTAATCATAGAAACGATGGAACCCACCATTTCTTTATCTATTTCTATTTTATTTACTATGTTTTTTCTCAATACACTCTCTTATTTCGAGGTTAAATGCTTCAAAATCAAAAGAAAAAAATCGTGGTTGGGAAGGTTATAGTAGCAAAAGCCATTGAAATTCTTACTTTATACATTGGAAGAATCCATTTTTGTTATTAATATACTAGGAAGTGAAAAAGAATAACTGAAAGAAAAGAAATCTAATAGTTATTCATCAAAGTCTCATTTACTCAATGACCAGAATTAAACGAGGATATATAGCTCGGAAACGTAGGACAAAAATTCGTTTATTTACATCAAGCTTTCGTGGGGCTCATTCAAGACTTACTCGAACTATTACTCAACAGAAAATAAAAGCTTTGGTTTCGGCTCATCGGGATAGAGATAGGAAAAAAAGAGTTTTTCGCGGTTTGTGGATCAATCGAATAAATGCAGTAATTGGTAAGAATCCAAAAAAAATATACAATAGTTATCGTAATTTATTGTATAATCTGTACAAGAGGCAATTGCTTCTTAATCGTAAAATAGTTGCACAAATAGCTATATTAAAGGGGAATTGCCTTTTTATGATTGCCAACGAGATCATAAAATAAAAATTCCCCGGAGAATGAACTCCGGGAAGGTAGTAGAGTAGGGATTTGTATGATAAAATAGAATTCATATGATAAAGTCATCAAAATGAACAACCACGCTCAATAAAAAAAGATTGATTCTTCTTCACCGATTATCTTTTTTCTTACAACACAACAACCAAAATTTGGTTGTCGTAGTTTTCGAACAAAACATCAATCCACATTTGATTTGAGTTTCAATTCAAATTTGAAGTCAATTGAAGAATAACTCTAGTTTTTTTTTTGTTTTAAGACCGGTAGTAGTAGTTCTAACGGTCGACTCGACCTTTTCAAATTGTTTTTCATTATTAAGAAAAGGTAACGAAGATAAAATACGAGCTTGTTTTATAGCAATCGTAATTAATCGTTGTTGTTTTAAGGTCAATCTATTCACCCGTCTAGATAATATTTTTCCTTGTTCACTAATAAATCGACTAATTAAACTCATGTTTTTATAATCAATTCGATCCCCCGATTGGATCGGGGGCAAACGCCTACGAAAAGATCGCTTGGGTTTAAGAAAGAGTCGCTTAGATTTATCCATGGTTTGTTTATTCCTATCCCGAGAATCCTATTTCTTACCAAAAAAAAGGATTTGTTTTATTTTATTGATTTTCCTACTTTTTTTGTTATATAATGAAATAGATCTTATATTATGTTATATATATAGAATATATTATAGAATATATATGAGAAATAGATCATTTTTCATATCCCTTGGAAGGGTGACACACAAGCGATCCGTTTTTTCTATTTCTTTATCTCTGCGTGAATCGTATGTTTGCAACAACAAGGACAGAATTTTCTTAGTTCTAATCGACTAGGCGTATTGTGTCGATTCTTTTGAGTAATATATCTGGAAATACCTGTTGATTCCTTATTAACACTCTTTTGAGCACAACAGGTACATTCCAAAATAACCCTTACTCGGATATCTTTACCCTTGGCCATGAACCTCCTTTTCTTTTGGTTTTTGATTCACTTAACTCTTCTATTTTAGGATTCGAAGCGAAGAAGAAGAAAGGAATGAAAAAAAAGTAAAAGTTGATAATTCTAAATCAAATTATGAAAGATTTCGTTTCTATTAATATTAATTCTATTAATATAGTACAGGAAAATTTAAGTAATACAATGATTTCAAACTATTTTTCGAATCGCAGTACAGTATTTCAGTTTTCATTTAAGTATCTTGTATGATATTGTTGCCCCCACCCTAGCCATTCTATTTCCATTTCTGGTTTCACTCTATTAAGAATGGAAATGGAATTGAATTATTCATTCAATTCCATTGAAGCCTGTACCAGATTCCGAGTTTCACCGAGGCCGAATCCACCTTTATTCTTTCTCTTTTCTAACTTATTTCGAATTCTAAAAAAAAAAAGAAATAAAGAAGAGGGGGATTAATCGCAGATATTTGATTGGATCTCTAATCTTCTTCACCCTTCCCGCGCCAATAACTAGAATGAAAAAAAGGGGAATATCAATGCATCCGGAAAAAAACGATTGATTTCTATCAAGAGACCCGCTAAAGCCCCGAACCATAGAGTACTTACCACTGGTGCCACGGAGAGATATGTTTTAAGATCTCGCATTTTTATTTTAATCCTCCTTTTTCTTTTTTCTTTATTATAATTTGTAATACAGAATTTCATATAGGAATATGATCAGATGGTTATTTCGTTAATAACCACTTGGATTTTCGGCCGAATTCCTAATTCAAATTGAAATGTACAACGATTCATTCGATAGCTTTTTTTTTTTCTAAAAAAAAAGGTTTATTTCTGCCCGAGCATTCCATAAAAATAGATTTCCATTTAGAGGGAATTTCCTATTTATTATTATTTCAATTATTTCTTAATAAGTCATTATTATAATTTTTATTATTATATTATAAGAATTTTTTGATTCTTAATTCTATATACTATTATTATATATTATATAGATATATAGTATTATATATTATATAGATATATAGTATTATATAGATATATAGATATTATCTAGATATATAGAATATTTCATATTCTTTTAATATTTTTCATATTCTTTTAATATTCTATAATAGAATCTTCTTTCTATTATTCTACTCTATTATATATACTATTATATATATATACTATTATATATATTCTATTTTTTTTTTTTATTCAATATTCTTATTTTATTCTTATTCTAGAGAATTAGAATCTTTTTCTTTTTCATATCCTATAATTATAATATAGAATAAGAAAAAAGAAAAAAGAAAATGACAGGATAATAGATATATATATCTATCAACGGAGAAAAGAAAAATGTGGAAAACAAGACAAAGATTCTTTACAATGACACTGGAAACCAATTGAAAGGGATGTAGCGCAGCTTGGTAGCGCGTTTGTTTTGGGTACAAAATGTCACGGGTTCAAATCCTGTCATCCCTATCCCTAACTAGTACTTATCGTATGAGCAGTAACAAGGGATCAATTGAGACCGATTCAAATTGGAGATACATATGTATATCAATATATATATTGATATAGTATATGCATGCAAGATGTATTGGGGTCACATAAAATTGATTATGAAAATCAAAAGCGCTCTTAGTTCAGTTCGGTAGAACGCGGGTCTCCAAAACCCGATGTCGTAGGTTCAAATCCTACAGAGCGTGATTCCATTCTTGTTATATCGAGAATGACAATGAAATAATTGAACAGCAGTCTAAGATCTGAATTTGACCTCCTGTGGATTAGGGTTAAAACAAAGAAATAGGAGGTCAATAAACAAAAGAGATGTTAATTAATCAAAGGTCCAACTGATCACCACGTCGGTATTGTAAATATGCAGTTACGAATAATCCAGCCAAAGTAATAGGAATTAGTCCTAACACAATTCCAAATAGAAAAACTTCAATCATTCTTTTTTGTTTGAACGGGAAAGAGGGAGGTAATATATATCCATAAATTCTTAAATCTGTATTGACCATGAACCTCAATGATCAAGAATTGGAAATTGACATGGTAAGGAACTCTAGAATATCTAGAGTATCAAAAGATTTCCAATTCAATTCAAATTTTCAAATCAAATAAGTCGTATCTTACTCAGACCGATAAAAAGAGCTGAGGTTATAGTTAAAGCCGCTAGTAGAAAACCGAAATAACTAGTTATAGTGGGCATAAAGAAGCTAAATGAAATAAGTTCTTTTTATACATATGTTTACAAAGCATTTCCCTAAGTTTCCATTTTTGAGAGAAAAATAAATCGAATAGGAGAATAAGCAAAAATACCACTTGATAGATACAATTGACAATTTAAATTTTGGATTTATCAATCAATCATTACAGACGAACAAAAATATAGTGACATAGGTAAGAAATCAATTCATCACCTGTGACATCTACCCATCCTGTGATTCAAAATCAACAGATTTTTTGAGCAACTCGTGAGTTGAGTAAACTAATCCAAAAAATATTTTCATTTTTCTTATTTATAGAATATTTCTAATTTCTATTTATTGTTTAGATTCTAAAGGATTCATATTTATATTCGAAATATTAAATAATTAGAAATAAAAAAAAAAAAGATAAAAATAATGAGAATAATAATTAATATTAACAAAAAACCATAAAATAAAAAAAAGAACTTTGTTGTTTAACTTTATTCAACTTTGAATTTATATGGAAAAAAATCGGAAAAATATCCCCCCCTTTTTTTATTGTATCTAATTTGTTCTATTTTCATTTTTTTTAGAACAAAAGAAGAGTTACCTTAGAATGCCCTTTACTTTTTTTATTTTAAATCATTAGATTTAGTAGTGGGTTCCATTCCTCTACTATCTACAACGAGAATAAGAAGGATATCAGATCACTCGAAACTAGGGTTCCGCAGTTTTTTTTGTCTTTCCATATTTGATTTAATTCCATATTTCATTTTAATAGAAAACTCTATCCTTGTAATTTA